TCTTGTGCCCTTGAACCCACAGGTACCTGCGGAAGACCAAGAAACGACCCGACCTTGTGGGTCTGTAACAGTAACAATAGTATTGTTGAAACTCGCTTGAACATGAATAACTCCTATTGGTGTTCTACCCCCACTCTTACGTGAACTAATACGGCTATTTCTACGTGAACCAATTTTTGGTATAGGTTTTGTCATATTCTATTTGTCATCTCATAAATATGAGTCAGAGATATACGGATATATCCATTTCATGTGAAACCAAATCCTTATTTATTTGTACATGAGGTCTCTTAGAAAGTTAAGTTCTTTTTTATAAATATTATCCCTGTCTCTGTTTATGTTTCGGATTAGAACAAATTACTATAATTCGTCCTCGCCTACGGATCAGTCGACATTTTTCACAAATCTTACGAACGGAAGCTCTTATTTTCATATTTGTTGTTCCTTAATTCCGAATCTACTCTTTGAAAGAAAATAAGTCTCTTTTCTTTAATTAACCTTAAGTTAGTGTTTGAGCCTCAAAATGTATCCCCATGAAAATTGAAATACCTAATCGTTTGAATCTTTATTGCGAAGTCTATAAATTATACGTCCCCTTGTTGAATCATAACGGCTGACTTCTATTTTTACTCTATCTCCTGGTAGTATTCGTATAAAACTACGTCGTATCCGCCCTGAAACATAACCTAGAACCAGGTCTTCGTTATCTAAGCGAACCCAGAACATGCCATTGGGAAGTGATTCAGTAATTAAACCTTCATGGATCAATTTTTGTTCTTTCATTCCAGGTAACCTCCTTGAAGTATTAACTAATGGAGGAGGAGTGACATTAGACAACCCACCTCTACTCTCTTTTTCATAAATAGGAAGTTACGTATCAAATTCGTATACCAGATGGATCACCTCACCATATATAAAACAAAATTTCTCCTCCAATTCTTTCTAGTCGAGCTTCTCGATCTGTCATTATACCTCTAGAAGTAGAAAGAATTACAACCCCTATCCCGCCTGAAATCCTAGGAATTCGTTGAGAGTTGGAATAGATTCGCAGACCTGGTCTGCTGATACGCTTTAAAATATTTCTATATCCTCTTTTCCTATTTCTTCTATGTCGTAGGGTTAAAACCAAGAAATCCTTGTTGTTTTCCCGGTGCTTCCTAACATTTTCGATAAAACCCTCTCGCAGAAGTATTTTAACAATGTTTTCGGTAATATTAGTGGATGGTATTCGAACTGTTCCTTTTTTATCCATGTCAGCATTTCTTATATAAGTTATTATATCGGCAATAGTGTCTCTACCCATGACGAACTATCATTTTTTTTTCTTTGATATAATCAACATGTTTCTTTTTTTCTTTTTCATTAAAGGTATATGCCTGAGACATAATCTACTAATTGATCCATTTCAAAGACCCTACTACACCATTGTCTCGTCTACTAGCGTTCATTATTTATAATACTTCGGGAGCTAATGAGACTATCTTAGTGAAATTTAACTGTCTCAATTCACGAGCAATCGAACCAAAAACTCGGGTGCCTTTTGGATTTCCTTCTTGATCAATGACAACTGCTGCATTGTCATCATACCGGATTATCATACCGTTGTCGCGCTTGAGTTCTTTACATGTACGTACAATTACAGCTCTGATTACTTCTGATCTTTCCAGGGGCATATTTGGCACTGCTTCTTTGATTACAGCAACAATAACGTCACCGATATGAGCATATCGGTAATTACTAGCTCCTATGATTCGAATACACATAAGTTTTCGGGCTCCGCTGTTGTCCGCTACATTCAAAAGGGTCTGAGGTTGAATCATCTTTCTTTTATTTGAGTTCTTTCAATGCAAGAGGCGAGGGGAAAAGCAAATTTTCTGTCCAGAAATAAGTAAACCAGCGATTATAGATTATATTTTTCATCATTCATAAATATCCCTTTGGTCCGATATCCCTATTCCGCAATAACGAATTTTGTTCGTATAGGCATTTTTCGCGCCGCTATTTCCATAGCGGCTCTGGCTACGGTTTCTGATACTCCGCCCATTTCATAAAGTATTCGATCCGGTTTAACGACGGATACCCAATATTCGGGAGATCCCTTCCCCGAACCCATACGTGTTTCCGCGGGTCTTAGTGTAACGGGTTTGTCGGGGAATATACGTACCCATATTTTTCCGCCACGACGGGCATATCGTGTGATTGCCCGGCGCCCTGCTTCTATTTGTCTAGATGTGATCCAAGCGGGTTCAAGTGCCTGAAGCGCATATCTACCAAAACAAATACGATTGCCCCGATAAGATACTCCTTTCATTCTTCCTCTATGTTGTTTACGAAACCTGGTTCTTTTGGGGTTATAGTTGATGGTAGTGTCTCAATTCCATCTCTACTACAGAACCGGACATGAGAGTTTCTTCTCATCCAGCTCCTCGCGAATGAAACGATAAATAAACTATAAATAATATTAGAATTATTTAATGAATTAATGAATGAAATTTCGCGGGCGAATATTTACTCTTTTATATTTATCTGCTTTATTCGTAGGGTCGCTCCATAACCTCTTCGAAGAAATCAGTTCGTTCCCGGCGCGTTCCGCCATCCCGTCCAGTGAATCATTAGGATTTGTTTTTAATCGAATCCTCCGCAGTCACAGGTTCCGTCGTTCCCATAGCTTCTCCTCCATTAATGTCGAGGTCCGAATTCTGCAATGGAGCTTCTAATTTAATCTGTCCCTGAGTCAATCTCCTCAGTCTCTATCGACTCAATGCTCTTTATTTTTTCCTATGAAATCCATCTAAATTATAGATGAATTGAATTATATTATAGTATATGATGCCTTATCACATTGCCCTTTCTGAGATGATTCATAGACCATACATACTGGAATAATATATCATTTCTTTTCCCCTTCTCCCTTTCTCTCATCCTTCCATTCATCCGCATTCCTCTATTTTGGTTTCACAACTTACACAATCAATCAAGATTCATTTTTACTTTATTGAAAAAGGATTTCAGTTGCTACAAATATATGATTATTATCTCATATAATGACCGATTCCTTGGATCTTGAGAATACGAAGCAATGAGCTGGTTATTAATTTATATTAGGTAGGGTCCAATTCTTTCTTTTAGTCCCAACGAGTCACACACTAAGCATAGCAATTCTATCATATCAAAGTGGTAAATCGAATTGTTATTCAAACATATATAATTGATCTGTTTTGACTAAATGAAAAAAAAAGACCTAAACTAAATTGAGTTTTTTGCCCTGTCCATGGATAAGTATCCATGAATAGAATCGCAAGAAAAGGAGCCATTACTCTTCATCCAAAAATATCCAAATTTTTATCCCTAATACTCCATAGATAGTTCGAACTGGATAGGAACAATGATCAATTTTAACTCGAATGGTCTGCAGGGGAACCCTACCTTCTCTAATCCATTCAACGCGGGCAATTTCGTTTCCATTGAGACGTCCTGCAATTTGTACCTGAATTCCCTTTGCATCCGCTTGTTCAGCTAATTCAATAGCTTTTTTCATTGCCTTTCGAAAGGAAACTCTATTCTTTAATTGCAGAGCGATATATTCTGCAAGAATATTAGGTTGCCCGTAAGGTCTTGCAACTCTTGCAATAGCAATGTTGAGTCTTCGGTTCACAGAATGAAAACTTTTTTGTACATTAGTCTGTAATTCTTCGATTCCTCGGGCTCTACCCTCCATTAACATATTGGCGAATCCAATATGAATTATGACTTGGATCAAATCGATTCTTTTTTTAATATCTATACGTGCAATTCCTTCAAAACCGGAGGATATTCTCATATGTTTTTGTACATAATTCTTGATACAATCCCGTATTTTTTCATCTTCCTGGAGACCTTTGGAATAATTTTTTGGTTGTGCGAACCAAAAGGAACGATGACTTTGGGTTGTACCAAGTCTGAAACCAAGTGGATTTATTTTCTGTCCCATATCTACCTACCAATATTCTCTTTCTAAACTAAAAGTAATGTTTTGAAAATCAAATATTTTTAAAATTGAAGTTAGGTCTTTCGCTCAATACAATAGTTATATGACAGGTGGGCCTTTTTATTGGGTAACTACGTCCCCGAGCTCGCGGTTTTAACCTTTTGACGATAACACCTTCGTTGACTTCGGCTTTACTAATAAATAAATCAGCTTCTTTCAAACCCCTATTGTGACTAGCATTTGCTGCTGCGGAATAAACTAATTTGAAAATGGGGTAACATGCTCGATAAGGCATGAGTTCCAGTATCATAAGTGTTTGCTCATAGGAGCAACCGCGAATTTGATCAATTACCCTTCGTGCTTTTTGAGCAGACATACCTATATGTCGAGCTAAAGCTCGTATTTCTGTACCCGAGGTCTTCTTTATCATAGGGTTTTACCTCACACACACCAATAAAAATAAGAATAAATCATGAGAGCACTTATTTAACTTTTTATTACATTAATACATTAACTATATTAATATTATCGCCGAGATCTATTATCGTTTCTCGCGTGTCCCCGGAAAGTCAGAGTAGGCGCGAATTCTCCCAATTTGTGACCCACCATACGCTCCGTTATATAAATAGGTAAATGCTCCTTCCCGTTATGAACAGCAATTGTATGACCGACCATTGCAAATATAATGGTGGATGCCCGGGACCAAGTTACTATTATACTTCTTTCCTCCGCCTTGTTGAGCTTCTCAATTTTACTTAATAAGTGATTAGCTACAAAAGGATTTTTTTTAGATGAACGGGCCACAAGTGATTACTCCCCCTTCTTTTCATTTTTTTCATTTTGTGAAGACGAAAAAACCGATTTGATTGAATCATTCATTATTTCTTATTTTATTTCTCTTTCTATTTACTTACGGCGACGAAGAATAAAAATATCACTATATTTATTCCTTTTCCTACTCCTTCTTCCAAGCGCGGGATAACCCCAAGGAGTTGTGGGTTTTTTTCTACCAATCGGGGCCCTCCCTTCACCACCTCCATGGGGATGGTCTACAGGGTTCATAACTACTCCTCTTACTACAGGACGCTTACCTAGCCAACATTTAGATCCGGCTCTACCCAAACTTTTCTGGTTCGCCCCGACATTACCCACTTGTCCGACTGTTGCTGAGCAGTTTTTGGATATCAAACGAACCTCTCCAGATGGTAATCTTAATGTGGCCGATTTACCCTCTTTTGCAATCAGTTTCGCTACAGCACCTGCTGCTCTAGCTAATTGTCCACCCTTTCCAAGTGTTATTTCTATGTTATGTATGGCCGTGCCTAAGGGCATATCGGTTGAAGTAGATTCTTCTTTTTGATCAATAAAAACCCCTTCCCAAACTGTACAAGCTTCTTCCAAAGCATACGGCTTTCTGGATGTAGATGATGATATCTAGACAGATGGATCTTATATGAATCGTATGATGAAGTACCACATGAGTGGATATATAGGAATCCAAATCTGCCGAATCACTCATGCTACGATCTTCTACATCCTAGGTCTCCCCATTCCGTCATCTGGCTTATGTTCTTCATGTAGCACTCAGACCGAATGACTCTATGAAATTACGTCGATACTTCCATTCCACATATTACGGGTAACGTAGGAGACATCTCTATTTTTCCCCCGGGGGATCTTTAGAATTACCACTGCTTAGCTTTCAATTCGCCTCTGACCATCAAATGAAATGTGAATAACCCATCCTCCTCTCTTTGAAACAAGGGGCGCTTCCGGTTCTATCCGTGCTTCAAACAATTTTGTCTTCTCCATATTACCATATCTCTAGAGTCAATAATTTTATATGAGGAACCACTGAACTCAATCACCTGCTGCCGTTACTCTTCAGTTTTCTGTTGAGGTCTATCCCGTAGAGGTACTCAAATTGGATCAGTGATCGATTTCTAGGTTTTGTCGTAAACCTAATTGGTTACTTCCAATTACGTAAATCAATAGTTCAAACCGCACTCAAAGGTAGGGCATTTCCCATTGATATAGGAACTTCTGTACCAGAAACAATGGTATCTCCAATTATAGCCCCTCTGGGATGTAAAATATATCTCTTCTCACCATCCCCATAGTGTATGAGACAAATGTATGCATTTCGATTAGGGTCGTATTCTATGGTTACGATTCTACCAGATATGTCTTTTTCATTCCGTCGAAAATCGATTTTACGGTATAGACGCTTATGACCTCCCCCTCTATGCCTTGCGGTAATGATTCCTCTGGCATTACGACCTTTACCACAACGATGCTGTCCATAGATCAAATTTGTTCGTGGATTGGATTTCGCTTGACTGTCTACGGCTCCTTTGCGTGTGCTAGGGGTAGAAGTTTTGTATAAATGTATGGCCATGTTATTAAGTATTTATTTTTTTTTTTATTTAAGTTCTTTTCTCTATAAGAGGTGGAATAGAATAACCCGGTTGAAGCGTAATGATCATACGTCTGTAATGCATTGTATGTCGCATAATAGGTCCCATTCTTCTACCCTTTCCCGGGAGTCGATGGCTATTCATAGCTACTACCTTGACACCAAAGAAGAGTTCGATCCAATGCTTTATTTCTGTCCTAGTTGATCCTGATTCGACATTAGAAGTATATTGATTGTTCCCCAATAACCGAATACTTTTTTCTGTAAATACTGCATATTTGATTCCATCCATAAATCCATTTTCTTCCCTATGAGTTCCAGTATCTATAAGAATTCGAATTCTTACCGTTTCTACCGTTTCTATCTTATTCTTATAGTATGAATATACCAATTAGTTATCTATGGATGATGAGATTCCGTTGATACGGAGCCAATTCTATTATTGAACGTTCCAATTCGCGTGCATCCAGCAGGAATTGAACCTACGAATTTGCCAATTATGAGTTGGGCGCTTTAACCATTCAGCCATGGATGCTTCGCGGAGACTCGTCATCAACGGGGGCTGTCTTTGTGTAAGTGGATTTCAATTGAAATATAATCTTTCGTTTAGGAGAAATCAATGAAACGGCATCAATTCAAATCCTGTATTTTTGAATTGAGAGAGATATTGAGAGAGATCAAGAATTCTCGCTATTTCTTAGATTCATGGACCAAATTCGATTCAGTGGTGTCTTTCACTCACATTTTTTTCCACCAAGAACGTTTTGTGAAACTCCTTGGCCCCCAAACTTGGAGTGTCCTGCTTTCACGTGATTCACAGGGTTCAACAAGCAATCGATATTTCACGATCAAAGGTGTAGTACTGCTTGTAGTAGCGGTCCTTATATATCGTATTAACAATCGAAATATGGTCGAAAGAAAAAATCTCTATTTGATGGGGCTTCTTCCTATACCTATGAATTCCATTGGACCCAGAAATGATACATTGGAAGAATCTTTTTGGTCTCCCAATATCAATAGGTTGATTGTTTCGCTCCTGTATCTTCCAAAAGGGAAAAAGATCTCTGAGAGTTGTTTCATGGATCCGAAAGAGAGTACTTGGGTCCTCCCAATAACT